GTTAGCTTGGAAGGCTAGGGGTTATAGTCGACGCCGATTCAGCGTTTTGAACGTCTCTAATTCAAAACCGAACATGAAACTTTGGTTTCATTCGGCTCCTTTATGGATGTGAATAAAATTAGAAAAAAATTCTACCCATAACATCTATGTCAGTTTTTTGTCTTAATACGGGCAAAACAAACTACTTTCTAGATGATCCCTCTAGAAGAGAGTGATTCTAACAATCTTTCTAGTTACTTCGTTCTTTATTTTTATTTGAAAAGATCCTGAGGAAAGGTTTTTTGTTTCTACCGAGCTAACAATAGGTTGATGTCTCTAGTAAACCAAAGTCACCATTTAATAGCTATTTTGATTCCATTTCTTCTCTACAAATAAAAAATGGAAGATTTAGTTACGATTAGAAACCTTCTTTTTATCTTCATCCATGGACCTTTATACTCATTAAATTCGAAATATTAGTTCAATTCAAAATTATGTTTCGTAATTTCATAATCAAATTTCTCACTTTATAAGTGACTATTGGATAAAAATCACGATAATTTTGATTTTTTTCTCGAATATGTGATTGAGAGAGAAAGGATTAAATCCTTTCTATTTTAGGAAATAAAGTTTTTAATCGGAATAGGAATCAAGCTGAAAGCAAGGATCCTTTAACTATTAAAGGGTTAGAAAAACGAATCACACTTTTACCACTAAACTATACCCGCTACAGTGTGATTATTGGATACAACCGGACCTTTTGTCGAATAAGGAAATTGGGCAGAATAATAGTAAATTAATAAAGTTAGTATCCTCTCAAAAGAATCAAAATTCTAGTTTTGATCTTTTTTGTTTTCATATATCGAACTAGAATTTCTTCACTTTTTATTCTTGCTTGAAGATTTTGTATTCCGCTTTCTAATTTTCTGATTTTAGAGAATACTAAGCTGTTTTCCAATCAGATAAACCATTCTTATTTATCTAGAATCTATTTAATTTAAAATGAAAGTTGGTTTTCTTTGAACAAAGAAGGCCCGGTTAGGGGCTGAACAGGCCGGGCCCGTGGTAATAAAAAAAAAGACGGGTCCTTTGAACAAGATCAAAAGAGGGGAGAATTCTTTTTTTTTTTTTTTTATTGTTTTGTTGACACTTTACAGCCCCTTTTTTATTTAACTTTTATTTAACGAAATAAAATTGCTGTTAATGTTAAAAAGTGTACATATCTATATAATATCTATATAATATCTATATAATAAATATTCCTTACTTTTTGTATAATTTAACAGCGTCTTCCATTGGGAGAGATGGCTGAGTGGACTAAAGCGACGGATTGCTAATCTGTTGTACGAGTTATTCGTACCGAGGGTTCGAATCCCTCTCTTTCCTCTTCCGTTGATGACTTTAGTTTTTTCCAAATTGTCAAAATACTTTCTGTTCCTAGTTAAACATAAAAAAATCTTCAAAAAATGTAATAAAAGATAACTTTTATTCTTCACGTCCAGGATTACGTCCTGGATCATTAGATAGGAATCCAAAGATGAAGAGAGAAACAAAAAATATAACTACTGTGTAAACGAAGAGTTTGAGAGTAAGCATTCTAAAATCTCCAAAATAATTTTTTTTCGAAAAAAAAAATAGAATAGGTTCTACAGTTTTCTACCGCATATCCTCTGTGAATACCAATAACCAAATTCGAAATAGAAAAAGATTTTCAGAAATTCATTTCGAAAAAGAGTTTTCCATTAACCAAAATCTAAATATCTTTTAGATCCGATCAATTGTTAGAATTTTTTATCAACTAAAGTAAAGCAGTTATTTTATCGTCGATTGTTAAATTAAATATTTTATCGAAAACTTACAGCAGCTTGCCAAACAAAAGCTAAGAGAAAAAATAGTACAGGTATGACGGGCATAACATCTACGATTGGATTCAAAAAAGCATAGGCTTCAGGCAATTTTCCGAAGAAAAAGCTACTTGAATATGAAAAAAAGGGATAATGACAGATCCCTATCAAACTACAAATATTAAGCATAGCAGACGTTTTGTTCTGTGGGGTAATTCCATTTTGATTGAGTTATTTATATAATATAAATAAAAATATATAAATAAAAGGAAAAGGGAAAATAAAGGGAGACAAAGAGTCCCTCTTTTCTTTTTGAATCCGCCCAATCAAAAGTCCTCCAATTCTCAAAAGAGAATAGAAGAAATCATACTTTTCATATAATATCTTAATTGAATTCTATCTAATGATCAATAAATTAAGTTACATTCTCTATTTACACGTATTAAAATATTAATAACAATTTAATCTACTTTATAGCTATTTATCTTGTACTTGGAGTTGACAAAAAATCAATAATAATATTATTTATTGATTCTTCGTGTCGAATAGAAATCTAAATGGGGCGTGGCCAAGTGGTAAGGCAACGGGTTTTGGTCCCGCTATTCGGAGGTTCGAATCCTTCCGTCCCAGAGCATATCCTTTATTCATAAATTGAACCATAGAAACGAAGGTGCTCT